TTCGGTCGTATGCTTGAAAAATAACCCAAAAAATCAAGGGAATGCTTGGATAATTGGTTTATATGGATTCTTCCTGGTTGAGACCATACATAAAAATGACATTGCCAAAAATTGACAAGATAATATTTCCACTTATTCATCAGAAGAGGAGTTTCTTTTGATGCCAGAATAGATTTTCCTCGATATCTAACATACTGCATAAAAGGATCCTTGAAGAACCATAAGGTGGCCGGAAAATCGTTAGCAAAGACTTCTTCAACAGGATATTTTCTTTTTTCATAAAAACATATTCGCTCAAAAAAGATCCCAGAAGAGGTTAATCGTAAATGATTAGATTGGTTACGGAGAAAAAGTAAAATGGATTCGTATTCACATACATAAGAATTATATAGGAGCAAGAATAATCTTGGATTACTTTTTGCAAAAATAGATTTTTTTGGAGTAATAAGACTATTCCAATTACAATACTCGTGAAGAAAGAGCCGTAATAAATGCAAAGAAGAGGGATCTTTCACGCAGTAGCGAAGGTTTTGAACCAAGATTTCCAGATGAATGGGGTAGGGTATTAGTACATCTGATGCATAATTTAAATGTGGGAATTTGTCCTCGAAAAAAGGAAATATTGAATGAATTGATCGTAAATTATACGATTTTACGATTTCTGTCTCCTCTAAGGAAGATACTAATCTTCGGGAAAACGGAATTTCCACAATGACTGCAAATCCCTCCGATATCATTTGAGAATACAAATTTTTGTTGTACCCCAAAAATCGATTTTGATTCGAATCATTAACGGAAATAAGAAAATGATTCTGTTGATACATTCGACTAATTAAACGTTTTATAATTAGTAAACTAGATTTCTTGTCATAACCTACATTATCCAACAAAACGGATCTATTTAAACCACGATCATGAGCAAGTGCATAAATATACTCCCGAAAGATAAGTGGGTATAGGAAGTCATGTTGCTGAGATCTATCTAATTCTAAATATCCTTGAAATTCTTCCATTTAAAATTCGATTTGAACCAGAAAAAAAATAGGTAATTTATTGGGTTATCAAATGATACATAGTACGATACAGTCAAAACAAGGTATTTATAGTAAGAAAAAACGAGATACCTCGGAAACAAGTCAAACTCATCAACGGACTCTCTAGCCCCTTATGTTCATTTATAGGATAACAAGGTAGTTAGAAGTCCTTTATTTTTTCAATCCAATCGCTCTTTTGATTTTGAAAAAAAAAATCTCTTTATCAATATACTGCCTTCTTCTACACATTTATCTCTACCCCATAAAGTGGAATAGCTAATAGTTAGGACTCATAAGAAATTTCTAATCCACTCATCAGAAAAGCCTTTCCCGCATTAAGCACTAATATATTTTTAACGTCTAATTAGATGGGGTAATCATTCAAAAATGAAGAACAGAAGCTCGTTACTTTTTATTTCCCTATAATTGGAACCTTATAGTAAGGCTCTACCCATTTATTCACTCGACCCCCCAAAAGATTCTTTTTAAAAAATTGTTAGACACCACGAATTTAAACAATTGAAATAAGATTTGGGACCTATTCAGTAAGAATGAAATATTCTCAGAATTATCCATTGCTACGACATGCTGCTTTTTCCATTCATTCCTTTCAGGATCAGTCGTGGTCTTCCAAACTCTACCGATGGTATGGACGAATCTCTTGCTTCATACAAATGTGTAAAAGATGCTAGCCGCACTTAAAAGCCGAGTACTCTACCGTTGAGTTAGCAACCCCAAAAAACTAATTAGAATGCGTAGATACAATCAGAATCCCAATAAATAACGAAATTGAATGGCACAATGCAATCAAACCATTAAAAAAAAAATGAAAAAAAAAATTCTAATCCACTCTGTTCACAATAAAAATGAACAAATCCGACGAAAATACAAAAAATTCTCAGATAAAAGATAAAATAGGGATAAAGTCAAAGTTTATAGACCGCCTATTGTCTCTTATATTACCCATTAATTAGTATATATCGAGTTTTATTGATTTTAATCTTAATCAAAAAAGACTTTTTGTATGACAGAAAATCCAAGAACCCATTATTTAAATGAAATAAAATCTATGGAACAGGGATAAATGGATCCATTTATCCACGATCGGATTATATTTATTTGATACACTGTTGTCAATATGAATATTGAGAAAAGCATACAAAAGATAAAACAAACTCTAAATCGAACTAACAATTCTGATTTCAATCAATTAAAATTAATCAAATTCAAATTATTTAAATTGAAATATAAAAAAACTAAGGACTTGTGTTGGATTGGCACTATATATAATATAATATAGGTGGAAGACTAAATTAAGGAAGACGGGGGAGAAGTAGAAAAAAATGAGGTTTATTCAATAACTAAAATAAACAGGTTTAGTCCTTTGTTTTTTTTTTGTTCGTAGAGTTCCAACGAAAATCACCCCATTGACGGTAATGCAAATTTTTATGTCTATAGACCCAATTACTTCTACGTCATTTCTTATTTATTCACTTGATCTTTTTCTATTTCTATACTATTTTACTATTTTATTTCGATTTTAAATTATTGGATCCATTATTATATCAATAAAATCGAAATCCATTTTTTGTCGTTATAAATAAACGACACCATTCTATAGTAACAATACTAAACGGAAGTATGATATGAATAGAACAAAAGAGGAACTAGCAAAGAAAAGGTTATACAAAGCTATATACAAATCATCCACACCTTCTTTTTTCGATTTTATTTCATTAATTGAATTTTGTTTATTGATTAAGGCGAAGTTCCGTAAAAACCCCCGCCTTTTTTGAAATATCATGAACAGTTCCTGTAGGTTGAGCGCCTTTTTCAAGGAAATCTAGAATAGCAGGAACATTTAAATAGATTTGATTCTTTATCGGATCATAAAAACCCACTTTCCGAAGATCTCTTCCCTCTCGTCGAGATCGAACATCAATTGCAACGATTCGATAAATGGCCCATTGGGATAGATGAACAATACCCCCCCCTAGAAACGTATAAGAAGTTTTCCCCTCGTACGGCTCAAGAAAATTAGAAATTATGTCTATGTATCGAATTACAATATCAAATATATCCATAAAATCATCAAATTAATTAGACTATTGATTTAAGTACTTTTTTTTCTTATTCTTACCCAACAAAAAATAAAATTAGTCGTATTTGCACCCTCATAACTCAAGTTGGATAACTCTGAAATAACTCAAAAGAGAACCCTTTTAGATATTTCATTTATTGAGTGGTCTCTAACCCTTTTATTGTCTGTCTCCTTTAGAATCTATTTTGATTCTTCATTCTGATCTATTTTGATTCTTCATTCTGATCTAGTTGTTAAGACAATTGAAAAAGGTATTTACTTGTTCCAGGATCTTTGCCTTGAATCATTGGGTTTAGACATTACTTCGGTGATCTTTAAATCCTTTCAAAACGGCAGCAACATATCATTTTTTGTGATTTCTTTCTGTCAAAGAATCATACGAATGATTGATTCCTGCGTAATACACCTTCCTTTTGAATTGGAAATTTTCTCGAATAGAACCTTTTAGGTTTATGTATCGAAAATATACTTACGAAGTTGTTCCAATTTATTGATTGATACTAACCCTAGATTATTGCCCCTGAAAAAAAAATCTTTCTACTCGAGCTCCATCCTGTACTATAATTACATCACCCCCCCCCCCCAAAAAAAAGAGGGTTCCAGCGGAACAGAACAAATGATGTCGAGCCAAGAGCACTTCCATTCCTATATAATATATAAAAAAATGGTGGATGTAAGACTCCACAGCTGATCATGTCCTTCAAGTCGCACGTTGCTTTCTACCACATCGTTTTAAACGAAGTTTTACCATAACATTCCTTCAGTTTGGAACCCATATGTAATTGATTCAATTATGGAATCATGAATAATCATTGGTTCGGTCGGTACATAGTAATCTATTTAACCCTATTTTTTTAGATTAATAGAATTAAATACTGGAAATTCTATAAAATAGAAATAATTTTTTTTTCTAAATTTAAAAATTTAGAATCTTTTTATTGTAAAAATCAAATTAGTTAACTAATTATAACTAATATAACACGAATAAACAAGTTATTTTGAATCTGTATCTTCAAGTAACGTAATAGTGATAGGATAAATTCAACAATTTCACACTTCTTCAAGTACCAAGAACTCATAAGAGTTCTTTACAAAGATTTAATTGATTGAAAAATTTCCTATCCGATACAATTATACAATTATTTGTATTTTGCATAACATAAAGTTTTCCAGCAAGGACCTTTCTTTTTTTATCATCAGTAAGAGAGAGAGAAATCCATATTGGATATTGGATTAAACCATCTGTGAGTAAAAAAAGATAGATAAAAAAACACTGATGTAAGGGAAGATTGAAATTTTATGTTGTTATTTTTTCATATTTATACTTTAAAATCTGTAAAATAGGTACTATCTTAACGAATCGCAAATGAATGAAATTTACTATTTCATATGCGTGTTATTTGAACTCGATTAAATTTGTGAAAAAGATATGATTCCGCAGATTATTAAAAAAAGAAATAAGAATCACATTCTATACCAATATTCTATTCTTAATACAGAAGGCTGTTCGAAAAGGCAATTTTTTTTTATATATTTTATTATGATATATATTTTATATATATTATTTTATTATGTATGATATATATATTATCAATATATTAATATAATGATCACATTATATAATAATAATTATATACGGGATATGATCTGGGACGGAAGGATTCGAACCTCCGAATAGCGGGACCAAAACCCGTTGCCTTACCACTTGGCCACGCCCCATTTTTTTCTATTAGACACTAATAAACACTAATATTGGTACGGGTTATTCGTCAACTCCAGTCTAAATATCTATTATTTATAAAATAGATTACTAGAATTTTTATACATGTAGACTATACATGTAGACATAGAATTAAACTTAATTTATTGATCATTACATATAATTCAATTAAGATATTGTACGAAAGTATGATTTATTCTATTCTCTTTTGATTTGAGATATAGAAGGATTTTTGATTGGGTGAGTTCAAATCAAAGAAAGTTTTTTGGTCTATCTTATTTTCTTTTTATTCATTTTTTTTCTTCTATCAATAATAACATATTTATAATAATAAAAAACTCAATTTATTAATAACTCAATCAAAAAAAATACAATTATCCCCAAAACAAAATGTTTGTTATGCTTAATATATTTAGTTTAATCTGTATCTACCTTAATTCTGCTCTTTTTTCCAGTAATTTTTTCGTCGCCAAATTGCCCGAAGCCTACGCTTTTTTGAATCCAATTGTAGATATTATGCCAGTAATACCTCTGTTCTTTTTTCTCTTAGCCTTTGTTTGGCAAGCTGCTGTAAGTTTTCGATGATATTTTTAATAAAGTCCCAGATAAATTCATTATTTATTCGAAAAAAAAAAATTCGTAGAATTGATAAGATCAGATAAGTCCTACACCCTCAATTCAAATATTGAAATTATTGTACAACCGCGACAAATCCGGATCACCCCACTGCATTTCTTGGTGTCAAAATAAAAAAGTAGGGTATGCGGTATAAAAGTGGAGAATCTATTCTCTTTTTTCCTAAAAAAAATCTTGGAGATTGTGTAATGCTTACTCTCAAACTATTTGTTTACACGGTAGTGATATTCTTTGTTTCTCTCTTTATCTTCGGATTCCTGTCTAATGATCCAGGACGTAATCCTGGACGTGAAGAATAAAAGATAAGGTTTTTGTTTTCTTTGCTTGATTTTAAACTGTTATTAGTAAGATTTTATCTATTCCACATCCTTAAACTTCTTTAACTATTCATTTTTAACTATTAATTAAATAAAAAAAGAGCTCGCGATAAATTCGAAAGAAAATACCAAGTCATCAACAAAAACGGAAAGAGAGGGATTCGAACCCTCGGTACGAAAAACTCGTACAACGGATTAGCAATCCGACGCTTTAGTCCACTCAGCCATCTCTCCTCCCAATTGAAAAAGGATAATACTATGTTACATTATAAAAAATAAGGCTTGAAAACGCCCGTCATAGTATAGACTATTATTTTTTGATTTCGTCCGAAGGGGCTTTTTAGTTTCACGGCCCGGCCTGGTCAGTACTTAGCCGGGCCCGCCCTTTTGTTCCAACGAATCATAAATAAAAATATTTTTGAATTTTGAAAAAAAAAGAAAAACACTTGCTTGTTATTGCGATTAAAAATAAATAAAAAACTTTTTCAATTTCTATGATATAGAATCAAATGATATCGAATCAAAGTGCCGTTTCTTTCTTAGTTAGTCCTTTTATTCCAGTTTAAATAAGAAAAAGGGAACTGTCGTTTCTTGACACAATCCATTTTTGTGTTATGGCTTAAGTTCGAGACGTATAGGTCAAAAACCTCGGGCAAAAAAACACTTGGTATTTAGTTATTTAAATTAAATGAATCCTCTTTTCCTAATCTCATTAGGTCCTCTGATACAACACGTAAACGCTCTCGTTTTCATGATTTTTTTCTGATCTTTTGTTTTACTTTTGATTAGGGTCGACAAAAGGTCCGATTCTATACAATAATCGGATTGTAGCGGGTATAGTTTAGTGGTAAAAGTGTGATTCGTTCTACAACCCCCTATATAGTTAAAGGGTCTTTCGGTTTGATTCATATTCATATATTCATTCCGAACAAAAACTTTAGTTCTTAAAAGGATTGAATCCTTTACCTCTCAATGAAAAATTCGAGGAAGAATATACATTCTCGTGATTTGTATCCAAGAATCAATTTAAAATGGAAAAATTGGATTATGAGATTACGAAACATAATTTTTTTTATTGGATCAATACTTCCAATTGAATGAGTATGAGTAACGGACCCATGGATAAAGATAAAAAGTGTATTTCTAATCGTAACTAAATCTTCAATTTTCAATTTATATAATTGAAAATTTATATAGAGGAAATTGAAGCAAAACAGCTATTAAACAATGTCTTTGGTTTACTAAAGACATCGAGAAATTTTTTTAGCTCGGTGGAAACAAAACGCTTTTCCTAAGGATTCTTTCAAATAGAAGTAGAGAACGAAGTAACTAGAAAGATTGTTAGAATATAACCCTCCTCTTTTCTATAGGGATCGTCTAGAAAGCGGGTTGTTCTGAATAGATTCAGACAGAAAAGCTGACATAGACGTTATGGGTCGGATTTTTTTATTTCGTTCATGTCTGAATCTGGGAATTTATCCATCTTCCATAAAGGAGCCGAATGAAACCAAAGTTTCACGTTCAGTTTTGAATTAGAGACGTTAAAAATGATGAATCAACGTCGACTATAACCCCTAGCCTTCCAAGCTAACGATGCGGGTTCGATTCCCGCTACCCGCTTTTACTTTAATCGTTATAATCTTTAATATTCTAAAATTCGAAAAATTTCATTTTTTTATATTTAATAATAAA